TCAACCGTTCCAATTTCATCTCTATCGAATTTGAATATCAGAATAGCGGATAGAGTCATGATTCAATAGGTCAGGTCCACTTACTTTTTCTTTTGTTGATTTCTATTCTTTCCAATGGATTTGATTGGTAGAATGGAAAATAGGAATATGCGGTTTCATGATTCAAGAGGTAACTTATCATTATTCATAAAAATTCCAATTTATTGAACTTTTATACTTATAAAAATACTCTATTAAATAATGTATTCTCCCGTTTTTATTCCAAGTATTAAAAATATCTCTATTCTTCCGACCGGAGTTTTATGGAAGCCCCTTATCGGATTTGAACCGATGACTTACGCCTTACCATGGCGTTACTCTACCGCTGAATTAAAAGGGCTTATTTGATTGAATTCTTGAATGGGTTATTATGTGGATACAATATATATATACAATCTATATGTATATATATACAGAATAGAATATAGATATATATATATTATTATATTATATATTAATAATATATTATTAATACGGATATTCTATATTAATATTAAATATTAATATTGAATTCAATATTAATACAGAGTATAGATATAATACGGATATATAATATGTATAATATATTAATAATATAATATTAGTTATTATTAGTATTAGTTTATTAGTATTCTATTATGTATATACAGTATATATACATAAGTCCATACGGTAGACTCATACTTGCTAGTGGCTTTTTATTGAAAAATAAAATCGATTTACCCAGCAAGTCTAAGGTAAATTGTAATGAATTGTTTCAAGACCGAACCAAAAGTATTATTTACACTTTTTTATATTTATATTAGACGAAATAAATATAGATTTCGATACTAGATTTAGATTTTTTTTATATATAGATATAGAGATAGAGTAGAGAATTCCCATTCTAATGAGATTCATGAATATGAATGACAAATCAACAAGTTATCTGCAATTAGGAAAAGCGGAAAGATTCCTCGGATCTAATCATACATTGACAATTAAAAAAAAACTCTTCATACTATGATCATAGTATCATGACAGTTAGACAAGCGGGCCCCCATCGTCTAGCGGTTCAGGACATCTCCCTTTCAAGGAGGCGGCGGGGATTCGACTTCCCCTGGGGGTAGGGGACTAGGAAAGGAAGTTGATCACGAATTCCCAATAGTCTTACAAGCGATTCCTCCTGGGTCGATGCCCGAGCGGTTAATGGGGACGGACTGTAAATTCGTTGGCAATATGTCTACGCTGGTTCAAATCCAGCTCGGCCCAAAAATTCGCCAATCTACCACGTATAATCCCCGCGCCCCTCAAAAATACTCGATACGGAGATAAAGAATCCAAATTTCTGCTAGATCCCCTATTTCTCTTTCTCTGGGATTGTAGTTCAATTGGTCAGAGCACCGCCCTGTCAAGGCGGAAGCTGCGGGTTCGAGCCCCGTCAGTCCCGACGGATCCACTAAATACATCAATCAATTCGAAAGGGGGCCAGGGGCAGAATTTCATTCCCAAAAAAAAGACCCTTTTTTCTTTTCTTTGCGGTAGGAGATGGGCGGATTAATACAATTATACGTAGCATTATAGTAAGCATTCCAAGAAATCCCGGATCCTTTTTTTCGATTGTTCCCGATCCGTGGAATAGAATACTATGTTCTTTTTTTTGGAGAGGGGCACACATACACAAATGGAATTCACAATAAAAAATGAATTTAACAAGATTCCCCTAAGACTAAGAGAATTAGAAGACTTTTCTAGATTAAACAATTTCTCTTTATGGCCCCGGTTTTGTATAACCTCAATTACTAATTAAAAAATGGATTGCATTCAAATTGCACGCTGAGCCTTTGATATATACCCAGTGCTAATAATCTACGGAAGGGGGTAAAGGACAGAGGTCCTCTTAGCATTAGCAATGGAATAATAAATTAGTTTCTTTCTTGTTTTGATTTGTAACTATGTGACTAATGGAAGTGGAAGGGCAATCTGATGATACTTCATCAGATCATTGTACATAGAGTAGATTATAGAAAAAAAAAGAACGGAAACAGACGATAAATATAAATAAAGGAATAAAGGAATTTGGGAATAAAGGAATTTGGGATTGGGTCCGGAATCCGAGCTGGGATTCGGTATGGATAAAAAAACTTCCTATGTTATACTATTCCATTTTCGATGACAAATTTATTTGACAGCTCAGATATTGTTATTCATGATATTCATCCGATTCAAAACCAGCGAGATTAAGAGGGAATTCATTCATTGAATTTACAAGTGAAAGCTATGGGACTAAATCCCGAGTTATTGCGAAGTAAAAAAAATATTAGATTATGGGAGTAAATATTCTTATGGGAGTAAATATTCTTGCATTTGTTGCTACTGCACTATTCGTTCTAGTTCCTACCGCCTTTCTACTTATCATTTACGTAAAAACAATCAGTCAAAATAATTAATTAATTAATCATTAATTTGAAATTTGAATTAAACTTTACTTCTGAGTTCTTATCAAAAATTGACGAAATAAAATGAAAAGGATTCCAATTTTTGCGAAACTTAAATGAAATAAGCGGACTATAATCCGTAGTATTCTAATAGATAGATCGTATGGTAGAAAGAAATAGATGAATCTTTCGACCATATGATCTATTGGTATTATTGTAGTGTATAAAGTTGTACTCTAGAATAAAGGTAGAGGCTAAATCTAGCTTAATATACAATTATTATACAATATTATATATAATATTATATATGTAATATTATATATGTATGCGGATCTCAATTCCATATATGGAATTGACATAGCATCCAATTCTATTTATTTGCTACACCTATTTGTATTTGTTTCGATCAATCTGAAATAATAGTTTTACTCTTATTCTTATGTCTTAGGGTTCTAATTACTAGTTACTATATTTTTTCTGATGTTCAATACAAATCTCGGTATCTAGCAAAAGAAATAAATCCCTAAAGGAAAAACGATAGGGATTTCTATTAATAAAAAAAAATTTTAGTAAACATTCCGAAGAAGTAATTGATTGAACCATCAACAGGAATTTCATGGGCACTTCTCGGAGTTCGAAAAGGAAGAGTAAACCTTAAGTTAACGCCTGGGACCATGATATGAAATGTGAGTCGATAAAGCATAAATAAAATTTATAAAATTAGAAAGCAGTCGGTAAATGTGCGATATGCCACTCGCCTGAGGGAAGATCCTCCTATCTATATTATCTCGTTAGACAACCGCTATGTTTATACCCTTTCTCATAGAAAGTGCGTATACACTTAACAAAACTACTTCTTCTTTGAATTCTTGTAACAGTAAACAGGGAAACAAATCAAATAATAATAAAAAAGTTGGGTCTTTCTTAGTATCCATCTAGAAGCCTGGTAAGAGCTCCTCGATTGAAATAAAAAATTTAGGAAAAATGGGATTGGCCTAAATTTCCTATCATTTAGATCCCTTTCGAAATACAAAGATAGGAGAAATATCTCTTTAATTGAAGAGTATGATTCATATAATACATTACTTCATCCGAATCCAATGGAATTCTAAATGAAGATCTTTTTTTTTTTTTTTCGTTTGAAATAGTTCAAAACGCGTTGCAGAACGATCTAGAAAACAGTTGATACTCTTTGATTCCCCAACTCAATTAGTAATACCCCTAGAGTCCACTTCTTCCCCACACTACGAGCGAAAGGGAAAATGTAAAGACTACCATTAAAGCAGCCCAAGCGAGACTTACTATATCCATGTGAATTATGTCCCCTTATTTCTATTTCTATAACTACGAAAGAGTTATTCCATCATTCCTCACTAATAATAGTATAGTGGAATCGGGGGTGCAGAGTCAAAAGGGGATTCTGATCGAACACTATTGATAAACCAATTCACTAAATCCACCTATTTTTTATTAAAAAAAAAATTCCTATATGATGATTTCCAATCAGCAAAGATGAAACATAAGCAAAATACATAGTAACATCTCGGGGGGAATGCTCTTAATGGAACGCATAGGAATAATAAGTTTTGTTGATCCTCATAAGTAAAAGTAAATAAGTAAAAAAAGCGGAAAATCCTTATCTAAAATCCCATTTGATAGAATTCGTACCCTTTCCATTTTTCTGAATAGGGAGACAGTAGAAGTATATTCTTGATTAGGGGTTGCCGAAAAGAAATTGTTTCTCTTTTTCTTTTGCCCTTTACTATAATTTAAATTCAAAGTGAATTATCCATCCACTCGAATATTGATTGGATACCTGAGGACTGAGAAGTTTTTGGGAGTCCGTCGTATATGTCGTATATAAAGTATCTTCTGTCCCCCCCCCCCACCACTATTGTAATAGAATTTTTTTCCTATCCAGGCTCTCCAATCTAATCCAAGGTCCAGCCATTCGACACTAGATTAGTAGTACAGCGATTAGTGATTAGTGGAATCTCGAAGTCTTGATAACCCGTCTACTAGTAGAATATTTCTAGAATATTTCCTTAAATCCTAGATACCAGGATTTACAGAAAACCTCCACCCCAGCCGGATGCTTCGAATCAAACAAATATCAACGGTCCGCTTCTGCTGGGAAATACTTCGGCGAGTTATATCAACCGAACAGAAGAAGATATTTCGAGTCTTTTGTTTTGTTGATCAGGCGACACCCGGATTTGAACTGGGGAAAAAGGATTTGCAGTCCCCCGCCTTACCACTCGGCCATGCCGCCAAAATGATAGAAAATCTATGACGCAGTACGGAACTTTCTTTTATTGGATTTGCACCTTGAGTTCCGTTTTTCTTAACTTCTAACCCTTTTCTTTCCTATTCTTATTCTTTCCTAATTCTAAAAGAAATCCTTCCCGCCCTTTGATTGGATTGGATCCACCCATCTTAAAATAGCCAACTTCTCTCACTTTCTATTGACTATTGACAAAGCAAATGTGGATTTTCATTCGCAAAAGTATAAATTTATGACAAATTTGAACCGTTAACTGTTGCCTGCTGGCTGCGAATTCATGA